TGGGTCATTAGGTGTTGTCGTGTAGGTAAAGGCTAACCAGGAGTGTAAATACGTAGGCTTGAATGAGGGCTACAGCGAACTCTAGGATGGTGAGCAGGGCTAAGATAATAAATGTAATTGTAGCTGTTGGAGGGCTAATGCTTGTGAGAACTAGTGTGGCACCTCCGATAAGGTGGATTAATAGGTGTCCTGCAGTGATGTTGGCTGTTAAACGTACTGCTAGGGCCATAGGTTGGATGAATAAGCTAATGGTTTCGATGATGATGAGTATTGGAATAAGGGAAATCGGGGTGCCTTGTGGTAGGAAGTGTGCTAATGAGGCTTTTAGTTTGTGTCGGAACCCTAAGATAACAGCTCCGGCCCATAGAGGGATTGCCATTCCAAGGTTTGTGGATAATTGTGTTGTTGGGGTGAATGTATGTGGTAGAAGACCTAGTAGGTTGGTGGATCCAATAAATATAATTAAGGATACTAGTATAAGTGATCATGTCCGTCCTTTAGGTGAATGAATTAATATTATTTGTTTGACGATAAGTTTGGCTAATCATTGTTGGAAGGAGTGGAATCGATTGGGGATTAGCCGTTTAGATGAAGTTAAAAGTATTGATGGGAGTATAATGATAAGGATTACGATGGGTAAGCCTATTATTGTTGGGGTAATGAAAGAGGCGAATAGATTTTCGTTCATTTTGATTCTCAAGGGTTGTTAGTTTTTATAAGTTCAATAGATTTTACTGATGGTGTTTGTGGGAAGATGTATAGTGAAACTTTTAGTTGTATAAGAATGAAGAGTGTAATTGTGGTTGATAGGACGGTGGTAAATCATGTGGATGTGTCCAGTTGTGGCATTCACTACGGAGACTGGGTGTCTCTATCTTTAACTTAAAAGGTTAACGCTCTAAGCTTCGCAATGTTGTTAGATTATTGATAGAGATCAGTCTTCGAAGTTTTTTAGGGGGACTATTTCTAGGACAATTGGTATAAAGCTATGGTTGGATCCGCAGATTTCTGAACATTGTCCGTAGAATAATCCTGGGCGATTTGATGAGATGGTTGCTTGGTTTAGTCGCCCTGGAATGGCGTCGGTTTTGAGTCCTAGGGAAGGGACAGCTCATGAGTGGAGTACATCTTCTGATGAAATTAGCATTCGAATTGGTAGCTCTATAGGGAGTACTACTCGGTTGTCTACTTCTAGGAGTCGAAGTTCTCCTGGTTTTAGGTCGGAAGTTGGTACTATATAGGAGTCAAAGCAAAGGTCCTCGTAGTCAGTGTATTCGTAGCTTCAGTATCATTGATGTCCTATGGTTTTTACGGTGAGGGCTGGGTTATTAATCTCGTCTATCATGTAAAGGATTCGTAGAGATGGGAGGGCAATTAGGATTAGAATGACGGCGGGTAGGATAGTTCAAATGGTTTCTACTTCTTGAGCGTCTATGGTGCTAGTGTGAGTTAGTTTTGTTGTTAGTATTAGTGTAATGATATATAGGACTAGGGAGCTGATGAGGAAGACGATTATGAGTGTGTGGTCGTGGAAGTTTATTAGTTCTTCTATAATGGGAGAGGAAGCATCTTGTAAGCCTAGTTGGAATGGGTAAGCCATGTAAGATATATAGAGGTTAATCTATGACTTAACTTTGACAAAGTTATGTAATTTGTTTACTAATATCTCATTGAGAAAGACATAAAGGTTATGGTGCTGGCTTGAAACCAGTTTTAGGGGGTTCGAATCCTTCCTTTCTTATTTTACTTTTACGAAAGTGGGTTCTTCGAATGTGTGGTATGGGGGTGGGCAGCCGTGAAGTCATTCTAGGTTTGTGGCTGTGTGTTCTACGTGAAGTACTTCTCGTTTGGAAGCGAAAGCTTCTCAGATTATGAAGACTATGATTAGTACTGCTGTGAGTGAGATGAATGATCCTATGGATGAGACTGTGTTTCATGTGGTGTAGGCATCTGGGTAGTCGGAATATCGTCGTGGCATGCCTGATAGACCGAGGAAATGTTGTGGGAAGAATGTTATGTTGACCCCTACGAATATGATAGCGAAGTGGGTTTTAGCTCATATGTCGTCTAGTGTGTAGCCTGTAAATAGTGGGAATCAGTGGACAAATCCAGCTATGATGGCGAACACGGCGCCTATCGATAAAACATAGTGGAAGTGTGCTACTACATAGTATGTGTCGTGGAGGACGATGTCTAGGGAGGAGTTAGATAGTACAATGCCTGTGAGTCCGCCTACTGTGAATAGGAAAATGAAGCCTAGGGCTCATAATATTGCAGGTGATCACTTGATATTACCTCCGTGGAGAGTTGCTAGTCAGCTAAATACTTTGACTCCTGTTGGAATGGCGATAATTATTGTGGCTGATGTGAAGTAGGCCCGAGTGTCTACGTCTAAGCCTACTGTGAATATGTGGTGGGCTCATACAATGAAGCCTAGGAAGCCAATGGACATTATAGCTCATACCATTCCCATGTAACCAAATGGTTCTTTTTTGCCAGAGTAGTAGGTGACGATATGAGAGATGATGCCAAAGCCTGGTAGAATGAGGATATATACTTCTGGGTGTCCGAAGAATCAAAATAGGTGTTGGTATAGGATGGGGTCGCCACCTCCGGCTGGGTCAAAGAAGGTGGTGTTTAGATTTCGATCGGTGAGAAGTATTGTAATTCCTGCGGCTAATACTGGGAGAGAGAGGAGAAGGAGTACGGCTGTGATTAGGACTGATCATACAAATAATGGGGTTTGGTATTGTGTTATGGCTGGTGGTTTTATATTGATGATTGTAGTGATGAAATTGATAGCGCCTAGGATTGATGAAACACCTGCTAGGTGGAGGGAGAAGATAGTTAGGTCTACGGATGCTCCCGCGTGGGCTAAATTGCCGGCTAGTGGTGGGTAAACGGTTCATCCTGTTCCAGCTCCAGCTTCTACTATGGATGATGCTAGGAGGAGAAGGAATGATGGAGGCAGGAGTCAGAAACTTATGTTATTTATTCGTGGGAATGCTATATCAGGGGCTCCAATTATCAGAGGGACTAGTCAGTTGCCGAATCCGCCGATCATTATTGGTATTACCATGAAGAAAATTATGACAAATGCGTGGGCTGTGACAATTACATTATAAATTTGGTCGTCACCTAATAGGGCGCCTGGTTGTCCAAGCTCTGCTCGAATTAGGATGCTAAGGGCTGTCCCTACTATTCCTGCTCAGGCCCCAAATAGGAGGTATAAGGTCCCGATGTCTTTGTGGTTGGTAGAGAATAGTCAGCGGTTGATGAACATAGGTAAGATGGCTGAGTAAAGCATTAGACTGTAAATCTAAGCACAGAGGATAAGGCCTCTTTTTACCAAGCTTTAAGGTGATAATCACATCGAATTGCAAATTCGAAGGTGTAGAGAATAGACTCTACTAAGGCTTCTCCCGCCCCCTTTCTGATAGGCGGGAGAAGTAGATTGAAGCCAGTTTAGGGTGTTTAGCTGTTAACTAAAAATTTATAGGTTTGAGTCCTATCAATCTAGTTGAGGATTTAGCTTAATTAAAGCAATTGATTTGCACTCATTAGATGTAAGATGGAGTCTTGCAGTCCTTATCAGAAGTTAAACTTTGTGGGTTTGCTTAGGGCTTTGAAGGCTCTTGGACTGAGTATCCTAAACTTCTGCTTATAAAAGCAATGGAGATAGGGGTAGTATTATTGTACTTAAGATTATCAGGGGTGCTAGGATATTGTTGGTTTTGGTGTAGTTGTGATGAATGTATATTTTTGAGTTGTTGTTTGTTGGGAATGTGGTCAGGGATGTTGAGTAAATCAGTCGAGTGTAAAAGAAGAGGTTGATTAAGGCTGTTATTGCTATCAGTGTGGCTAGAATAAGGTTGTTGTTTTTCAGTAATTCTGTAATGATAGCCCATTTTGGTAGGAACCCTGTGAGTGGTGGGAGGCCTCCTGTTGATAGTAGAATTAATGAAATCATGGGGAGAGCTATTGGTATTTTATTTCATATAAGTGATATGGAGTTGATGGATGTGAATGAATGTGCGTGGAAGATTATGAATATAGGAGCTGTTATGAGAATGTAAATTAGGAGGTTGAGTAGTGTGAGTGAGGGGTTGTATGGTAGGATAGAGATTATTCAGCCTATATGGGCGATGGATGAGTAGGCTATAATTTTTCGTACTTGTGTCTGATTTAGTCCGTTTCATGCCCCGATTAGGACTGAAATAATGGCTGATAAGGTTAGTATTTTGGGGTCTATCAGTTCATAAAATTGATATAGGATGGTTAGAGGAGCTACTTTTTGTCATGTTAGGAGGATCAATCCTACTTTTAGTTTAATCCCTTGTGTGACCTCAGGTAGTCATGAATGGAATGGGGCTAGTCCTAGTTTGATTGCTAGGGAGATGAAGGTCATTGTCATGATGATATTGCTAGTTTCTGATTGAAATGTTCATAGGCCTAGTTGTTTGAAGTTCATGATGATGGAAAGGAGTAGGATTATTGAGGCTGTTGCTTGGGTAAGGAAATATTTTGTAGCTGCCTCTGTGGAGCGTGGGTTGGAGTTGTTAACTATTAGTGGGATTAGGGCTAATAGGTTTATTTCTAGTCCAACCCATATAATGAACAGGTTGGAGCTGAGCATGGTGATTACGGGTCCTATTAGGATTGTGAAGTAGATGATTGCAAGTGTGATTGGATTAATTAGTACGGGAAGGGTTTAAACCAACATTTTCGGGGTATGGGCCCGATAGCTTTATTAGCTGACCTTACTTAGAACGGGGTGTAATGGGTAGCACGGAGAACTTTGGATTCTCAGGTATAGGTTCGATTCCTATTGTTCTAGAAATAAGAGGATTTAAACCTCTATTATTTACTCTATCAAAGTAACTCTTTTTTCAGACATATTTCTAGGCGTAGGGCGGGATGCTTGCTATAAAGATTGGGATTGAGATGTGTCATATGCAGAAGGCTAGTGTTAGTGGAAGGAAATTTTTTCATAGTAGGTGCATTAGTTGGTCGTACCGGAATCGGGGATAGGAGGCTCGGATTCATAAGAATAGTGTAGTTAGGATTAGGGTTTTTAGTATGAAGTTAGTGGTATAAAGCTCGGGGCTGTATAAGTTGTGAAGTGGGCCTATGAACACAATTGTTGATAGGGCGTTTATAAGAATAATGTTTATGTACTCGGCTATAAAGAATAGTGCGAATGGTCCGGCGGCGTATTCGACGTTGAAGCCTGAGACTAATTCTGATTCTCCTTCTGTTAGGTCGAATGGGGCTCGGTTTGTTTCTGCTAGGGTTGAGATGAATCATATTATGGCCATAGGTCAGGCTGGGATTAGAAGTCATAATTGTTCTTGGGTGTAAATGAGTGCTTGAATTGAAAAGGAGCCATTTATTAGAAGTACAGATAGCAGAATAATTGCTATTGTTACTTCATATGAGATTGTTTGTGCTACTGCTCGTAGGGCTCCAAACATGGAGTATTTGGAGTTTGATGCTCATCCTGATCATAGAATTGAGTACACTGAGAGGCTTGATGTGGCTAGGATAAATAGAACTCCTAGGTTAAGGTTTACTAGTGGGTGGGGTATTGGGAGTGGGATTCATAGGCTTAGGGCTAGGGTAAGGGATAGGGTGGGGGCGATAATGAATAGGGTTGTTGAGGTGGTGAGGGGGCGTAGGGGTTCTTTGATAAATAGTTTTATTGCGTCCGCAAATGGTTGTAGGATGCCGTATGGCCCTACGATATTTGGTCCTTTTCGTAGTTGTATGTAACCTAGGATTTTTCGTTCTACTAAGGTTAGGAAAGCTATGGCAATTAGTACTGGTACTAGGAGGGTTAAGATGTTGATGAAATACACTATTAGGGAGAGGATTTGAACCTCTGGGGACAAGGTTTTAAGTCTTACGCAATTTCCTGGCTCTGCCACCCTAATTGTGCCCTTGTCTAGGGCGTTGATTTTACGAGCTTATTAAATTGAGATAAGTTCATATATTGGCTTTGAGGCTCTTTGTTCAAGGAGGCCCCATTTCTCTTGTCCTTTCGTACTGGGAGAAATCGTTAATAGATAGAAACCGACCTGGATTACTCCGGTCTGAACTCAGATCACGTAGGACTTTAATCGTTGAACAAACGAACCATTAATAGCTTCTACACCATTGGGATGTCCTGATCCAACATCGAGGTCGTAAACCCTATTGTCGATATGGACTCTTGAATAGGATTGCGCTGTTATCCCTAGGGTAACTTGGTCCGTTGATCAAAATAGATTGGGTCAATTGGATTTTAATTACTTTGACTTGTTAGTCTTGGTTATAAGATCTTTCGGAGGTTGTGTTATGCTCCGAGGTCACCCCAACCGAAATTACTGACTTAGGGCCTGGTTGTTTGGTCCATTAGGGTTGTAATTGAATGGGATAAGTCAGTAAATTAAAGCTCCATAGGGTCTTCTCGTCTTATTGTGTTATTCCCGCCTCTTCACGGGAAGGTCAATTTCACTGATTGGAAGTAAGAGACAGTTGAATCCTCGTGGGGCCATTCATTCCAGTCCCCAATTAAGGAACAAGTGATTATGCTACCTTTGCACGGTCAGGATACCGCGGCCGTTTAACGTTTGTCACTGGGCAGGCAGTGCCTCTAATACTTTTTATGCTAGAGGTGATGTTTTTGGTAAACAGGCGGGATTCTTGTTTGCCGAGTTCCTTTTACTTCTTTTAATCTTTCCTTGTAGCACGCCTGTGTTGGATTAACAGTTTTAGTGTGGGTGAGTTTTATTTGTATTTTTTCACCTATAGGTGTTAACTAACAATGGTCATCCGGGTTGTTATAGGCTTGTGCTTGGAGAACAGTGTTCTTGTTACTCATGTTAACAGTATTTCATCTATATAGTTATAGATTAACCCAATTAGTGATAATAGGAATTCATTTTTGGTTCATGGAATTTAGGGGTTTAAGTGTTGAGCTTTAACGCTTTCTTTATTGATGGCTGCCTTTAGGCCAACTATGGTCTTTGGTGTTTTGGTTTATTCACTATTCAAGGTTGTTTCCATTCCTGAAGAGCTGTCCCTCTTCAGGCTAAATTTTAAGATTACATTTTGATTTATGTTTCTTATGGTAATCTTAAAGTCGAACTGAAATTCTTTATTGGGTAACCAGCTATCACCAAGCTCGGTAGGCTTTTCACCTCTACCTAATAGTCATCCCACTATTTTGCTACATAGACGGGTTGGTTCTTTTTACTGCTTTTAGGTAGCTCGTTTGGTTTCGGGGTGTCTAGCTAAAGGTCTCTTAGTTAGGGGGTTTCTAGTTAACTCATTATGCAAAAGGTACAAGGTTTAATCTTTGCTTAATTTTACTTTAAATTAATCTTTCATCTTTCCCTTACGGTACTTTCTCTATAGCTCCTAAGGTAAATTTCTTTCTCCAATACTTTCATATGTCAAATGTTTTGTTTTAAACGTGTGTTGTAGTTGAGTTGTATGGGTGTTAGGGCTAGGTTTGGTTCATGATGTTCATTGTGTGAAATCTTCTGGGTGTAGGCCAGATGCTTTAGGATTTAAGCTACATCATGGTTATTCCAAGCACACTTTCCAGTATGCTTACCTTGTTACGACTTATCTCCTCTCGTAAAAGTTTGATGTAATTATATATAAGTTTCGTTTATTTAGTTTGAGGAGGGTGACGGGCGGTGTGTGCGTACTTCATTGCTCAATTCAATTAAGCTCTCTATTCTTAATTTACTACTAAATCCTCCTTTGTCCTTTAGTTTCATAAAGGGTAGCGTAATGTTCTTGATAAGAAAATGTAGCCCATTGCTTCCCACCACATTGGCTACACCTTGACCTAACGTTTTTATGGTGATTCTCTCGCTTACTTTGACTCCTTTTTAGGGTTTGCTGAAGATGGCGGTATATAGGCTGAATTAGCAAGTGGTGGTGAGGTATAGCGGGGTTTATCGATTATAGAACAGGCTCCTCTAGATGGATATAAAGTACCGCCAAGTCCTTTGAGTTTTAAGCTGTGGCTAGTAGTTCTCAGGCAAATATTTTTGTTTTATAAATGTTGAGGTTTAGGGCTAAGCATAGTGGGGTATCTAATCCCAGTTTGGGTCTTAGCTATCGTGTCTCAGGTGTATTAGAATTACTTTCGTCATTGGTTTTAAGTCCAGCGATGAATTTTCACATATTGGATGGATTTTAATTCTATTTTTTGTGTGCCCAGTAACACGTTTTACGCCGAGAATAATTAGTTTGGGTTAATCGTATGACCGCGGTGGCTGGCACGAAATTTACCAACCCTTGGAGAGGTATGACTTAGTCAAACTTTCGTTTATTGCTTAATTTTTATCACTGCTGAGTCCCGTGGGGGTGTGGCTAGGCAAGGCGTCTTTAGCTATATTGTATGTACTTGATGCCCTCTCCTTAGAGTTCACGAACTCTGTGGGATTTGACACTGGCTTAGGGATTTTTGCATGTGTAATTCTACCTCCAATTAATTATAAGGCTAGGACCAAACCTTTTAATGTTTATGGGATGCTTGCATCCATCTAAGCATTTTCAGTGCTTTGCTTTGTATAAGCTACATTAACAAACGGACATACTGAAATCCTACTTAGAAAATTTGGTGGTCTTGGGTTGTTTTTTGGTATTGAGATTTTAGCCATTTTTTTTTCCCACTACTAAAATTTAAGCTACATTTAGGGAATTACCAGAATACATGGGAGACCTGAATGGCGAATTCCTTGTTTTTGGGGTTTGGCAAGGATAGGTGTTCGGGTGGGGGGAAGGGGGGGTTTGGCTAAGATAGTTGTGTATCTATATGTCCGAAAACGACATGGATATTGGGCCTTCGAGGCTTGATAGGTGGAGAAAGCAACTGCATAATTAGGACTGCTTAGTGTTATGTCCCGGGGCCATTAATTAATGTGTTGTTGGGGTATGGATGTGGATGAATGATACTTGAATGAGAAGTCCAGCTAGACTATAAGTTGACCTTCATGCCTTGACGGCTATGCTGAGTCACAGCATCCCGAAAAATAAAAGATACCAACTGCCCGAGACCACAGTTATGTTGGGCATGGGCTGATTAGACCCGTACCATCGAGATGTCTTATTTAAGGGGAACGTATGGACGATAAAACATTAATATGGCCCTGAGGTAAGAACCAGATGCCTGGTAAAGTTTCACATTAGTCACCCCCAAGTTGAATGGGCCCGGAGCGAGAAGAGGGGCACTGGTGGGCGGGTTGTTGGTTTCACGGAGGATGGTAGATTAATAGACCAAATGGGGGCAGGGATAGTCGTATGGACAAGAAAGGTTTATGACTTAATGGTGTAAGCAAGATAACGCAGAGATGTCTTAAGAGCATTAATATATTAGTTGTTGATAATAGTCATGCTGTCTTAGTTTATATGTTGATAAAGAATATAATGTCTAGGAGAATTAATAGTTAGTACGTGCTTATATGCTTGGGGAATATAATTTAATGTACGATATACATAAATGTATTATGTACTAGATAAATTTATGTACAAGAAGTAGTTTAAGTAGAATATCAGCTTTGGGTGCTGATGGTGGGGGAGGAGTCCTTCCTTCTTGATATCCTGAGAAAATTGGCTTTCATTTCTGGTTTACAAGACCAGTGTAATGTTTATACTATCAGGACAATTAATTCAGGTCTAGGATGTCATTTTCAATTATACCTGCGATTGGTATGAAGATGACGATAATAGCGAAATAGGCGATTGAGGCGATTTGTCCGATAACAATGAATGGGTATTCAACTGGTTGGCCCCCGATTCATGTTAGAATAAGTAGGTCGGCTACTAGGATTCAGTATATTGTTTGTGTGATAGGTCGGAAGGTAAGTCCTCGTTGTTTTGAGGTGTGGAGATGTGGTATAATAGCTAGAATTAGGATTGAGAGGATTAGGGCTAGGACACCTCCTAGTTTGTTAGGGATTGAGCGGAGGATGGCATAGGCGAAAAGGAAATATCATTCTGGTTTAATGTGTGGTGGAGTGTTGAGTGGATTTGCTGGAGTGTAATTGTCTGGGTCTCCGAGAATATCTGGGAAAAATAGAACCAAAATTATGAGAGCTATTAATAAGATGAGGACCCCTAAGAAATCTTTGATTGTGTAGTAGGGGTGGAATGGGATTTTATCTGCGTCCGAGTTTAGGCCTGATGGGTTGTTGGATCCTGTTTCGTGTAGGAATAGGAGGTGTACCAGGACAAGGGCTGTGATGATGAATGGTAGGATAAAGTGGAATGCGAAGAATCGTGTAAGGGTGGCTTTGTCTACTGAGAATCCTCCTCAGATTCATTCTACTAGAGTGGTGCCGATATAGGGGATGGCTGATAGTAGGTTTGTAATTACTGTGGCTCCTCAGAAAGATATTTGTCCTCATGGTAGGACATAGCCTATAAATGCTGTTGCTATTACGGCGAATAATAGGATAATGCCTATGTTTCAGGTTTCAATTATGTTGTAGGAGCCGTAGTAGATACCTCGTCCTACGTGAAGGAATAGGCAAATGAAGAATATGGAGGCTCCGTTTGCATGTAGGTAGCGGATAAGTCAGCCGTAGTTTACGTCTCGGCAGATATGGGTGACTGATGAGAATGCTGTTGATGTGTCTGATGTATAGTGTATAGCTAGGAATAGGCCTGTGAGGATTTGGATAATTAAGCATAGGCCTAACAGGGAGCCGAAGTTTCATCATGATGAGATGTTTGATGGGGCGGGGAGGTCGATGAACGAGTGGTTGATGATTTTGATTAGTGGGTGTTTTTTTCGGATGATTGTCATTAAGTGTTTCTATAGTTGAATAACAACGATGATTTTTCATGTCATTGGTCATAGTTGAAGTCTATGTAGAAATTATGACAGAATTAATTTATTTTCTAAGCTTATTGATTTGTACGGGTTGTTTAGGCACTTCTTTGAAGCCTTCGCCTATTTATGGTGGGTTATGCCTGATTATCAGTGGGTGTTCAGGTTGTCTAGCGGTGTTGGGGTTTGGTGGGTCTTTTTTAGGGTTGATGGTGTTTTTAATTTATTTGGGGGGGATGTTGGTTGTGTTTGGTTATACTACTGCTATATCTGCGGAGGAGTATCCTGAGACGTGGGTTTCTAGTTGATTGGTGTTGGGGATTTTAGTAATGAGTATTTTTATAGAGATAGGTATACTGTTTGTGACAAACTATTATGAAGGTATGGAGGTGGTGATAGAGTTTAATAGTTTGGGTGGGTGAGCTGTTTATGATGGAGATGAGTTGGGGTTAATAGGTGAGGGAGGTGCTGGTGTGGCTGCCTTATATAGCTGTTCTGCGTGATTGATGGTTGTGTCTGGTTGAACTTTATTTATGGGGGTATTTATTATTATTGAGATTACTCGTGGAAACTAAATAATTAATATGATTGGGATAAGTAGAAATGTGATGAGGAATGAGAGGAAGTAAAGTTTGATTAGGCCTTTTTGGTTGCTAAGAGTAGAAGAGGTGATTGTATGTATAGTGGAGGTAATTTTTGGGATGGCTTTTTCTAGTCAGATCAGGTCTAGGAGGGTTAGGGCTGTTTTAAAGCTTGTGTTTAGTGTTTTTAATGGAAGTAGGCGATGAATAATTGTTGGGAAGTAGCCTAATGAGGTTGAGAATGAGTTAGTGGGTGAGGGTTTTGTGGGTGAAAGGTTGTTGGTTAGATTATTCAGGTCTAATGCAATTGCGAACCCTGCGATAGTTACCATAAGTGCTGTAGTTTTTAAGTATCATGGTATCGTTATTACTTGGATAGCTGTGGGTGGGATATTGTATGTAATGAAAAATCCTGCTAGGATGCTTCCTAGTGCTAGTCGCTTGATTGGGTTAATTAGTAATGGGTTGTTTTCGTTTATGATAATTGTGGGTGGGAATCGAGGTTTGGATATTAGGACGAAGTAGATAATTCGCATGCTGTAGATAGCTGTTATTGAGGTGGCTACTAGTGTAATTAAGAGGGCTCAGGCGTTGGTATAACAGGTGTTGGCGGCTTCAATGATTAGGTCTTTTGAGTAGAATCCTGTAAGGAATGGTGTCCCAGTTAAAGCCAGGCTGCCAATGGTTAGGCAGGAAGATGTGAATGGTATGGCTTTTGCTAATCCTCCTATTTTTCGAATATCTTGTTCGTCGTTTAGGCTGTGGATGATTGACCCGGAGCATATGAATAGTATAGCTTTGAAGAAGGCGTGAGTGCAGATGTGCAGGAAAGCTAGGTATGGTTGGTTAATTCCTAGGGTTACTATTATAAGTCCTAGTTGGCTTGATGTTGAGAATGCTACAATTTTTTTGATGTCGTTTTGTGTTAGGGCGCAGATTGCTGTGAATAGGGTAGTGATTGCGCCTAAGCATAGTATAGTTGTTAGAATGGTGTTATTGTTGGAAATGAGAGGGTGGAAGCGAATTAATAGGAAAACACCTGCTACAACTATGGTGCTTGAGTGTAGTAGTGCTGATACGGGAGTTGGGCCTTCTATGGCTGATGGGAGTCATGGGTGGAGGCCAAATTGGGCTGATTTACCCGTAGCGGCGATGAGTAGTCCTGTGAGGGGGATAATGTTTGGATTGTTTATAATAAAGATTTGTTGTAGGTCTAATGAGTTTGTTTTTGTGCAGAATCAGGCTATGGCTATAATAAATCCAATGTCTCCAATACGGTTATATAGGATGGCTTGCAGGGCTGCTGTATTTGCATCAGATCGGCCGTATCATCATCCGATTAGTAGGAACGATATGATTCCTACTCCTTCTCATCCGATGAACAGTTGGAATAAATTGTTGGCTGAAGTTAGGATTACTATGGTGATGAGGAATAAGAGTAGGTACTTAATGAATCGGTCTAGGTTGGGGTCAGAGTGTATGTATCACATAGAGAATTCTATGATAGATCATGTGACGAATAGGGCTACTGGTAGAAAGATAATGGAGAAGAAGTCGAATTTCAGGCTTAGGGATAGTTTTATGGATCCAATGGTGATTCAGTGTCAGTTAGTAATTATGATTTCTGCACCAGTGTTGAAGAACGAGGATAGTGGGATTAGACTGATGAAAAATGCGTATTTGATGCATATGGTTACATAATTGGGGAAGTTAATTTGTTTTGTTAAATTTGTAAAGGAGATCATTATAGGGAATAGTAGGAGCATAAAGATTAATAAAATTGAGGATGTGATTGTGTTTATTACTTTCATTTGGAGTTGCACCAAGTTTTTGGTTCCTAAGACCAACGGATTACTTCTATCCTATAAAAGTAAGAAAGCCGTACGTTTAGGTACGGTGGCATGAGTTAGCAGTTCTTGCATACTTTCTTGGTTAATAAGGAGGTTAATATCCTATTTTCAGATTCACAGTCTGGCGTTTTTATTAAACTATATTGACATATTGTAAGTCCTAGGATTAATTTGGGGTTGATTGATAATAGGACAAGAGGGAGAATATGGAGGGCTATGAGTGTTGATTCTCGTGTGTGGGAGGGGTGTAGATTATTCATGTGGCTGGTTAGTTTACCTCGTTGTGTGGTTACAATTATGTAAATTGAGTATAGTGAAGTAATTAAGATGTTAGTCCCTAGGAGAATAATTGATGTATTAGATCAGGAGAATAGTGAGGTTGTAATTATTAGTTCTCCAATTAAGTTGATTGTTGGAGGTAGGGCTAGGTTGGCCAGGCTTGCTATAATTCATCAAGTGGCTATTAGGGGAAAGATTATTTGTAGGCCCCGGGCTATGATTATTGTTCGGCTGTGGATTCGTTCATAGTTTGTGTTAGCTAGGCAGAATAGTAGGGATGATGTGAGTCCGTGTGCAATTATGAGTGCTGTGGCTCCTATAAAGCTTCATGGTGTTTGAATTATGATAGCCGCAATGACTAGGGCTATGTGGCTCACTGATGAGTAGGCGATGAGCGATTTTAGGTCTGTTTGCCGGAGGCAAATAGAGCTAGTTATAATTATGCCTCATAGTGATAAGAGAATGAATGGGTATGCTATGGATTTGGTTACTGGGTCTAGGATAATTGAAATGCGTATTATGCCGTATCCTCCTAATTTTAGTAGGATAGCGGCTAGAATCATAGACCCAGCGATTGGTGCCTCTACATGGGCTTTTGGCAGTCATAGATGGACTCCGTATAGGGGCATCTTGATTATAAAGGCTATCATGCATGCTAGTCATAGGATATTGTTAGATCATGTTTGATTAATAGGTGAGTAGGTTAGTGACATGAGGATGAAGTTTAATGTTCCTATTGAGTTTTGGATGAAGATGAGGGCGATTAATAGTGGGATGGATCCAATTAGGGTGTAGAACAGGAAGTAGATTCCTGCGTTCAGTCGTTCTGTTTGGTTACCCCATCGTGTGATAATAATTAGGGTTGGGATCAGGGTGGCTTCGAATAGTACGTAGAACATGATAAGTTCGTTTGCAGAGAATGTTATGATAAGCAGGATTTGGAGGCTTACTAGAAGGGAGATATATAGTTTTTTATTATACTCGTGTTCCTTTTTGATGTGGTTTTGGCTAGCTAGTAGTATTAGTGGTAGTAGTCAGGTTGTCAGGACTAGGAGTGGGGCAGACAAGGGGTCTGCGGAGAATATAGTAGAGAAGTTTAGGCTGCTTTCGTTGTGCTGCCATAGTAGGTTGATGGAGATTAAGTTAATTAAGAGGCTGTAGGATGTTACGTTGATTCATACTTTTTTGTTGTTTGATAGTCAAGTTAAGGGTAGTAGTATGAGTGATGGTATGATGATTTTTAGCATTGTAACAAGTTTAGGTTTTGTACGAAGTCGGAGCCGTAAGTGTTTGAGATTTTTGCTAGTAGGGCTAGGCCTACGGCTGCTTCGCAGGCTGCGAATACTAGGATTACAATGGGGATGGGGAATATAATTATTGAGTGAGTGTTTAGTGGGGTGATGGTGGCTAAAATAAATAGGGAGAGCATCATTCCTTCTAGGCATAGGAGGGTGGATATTAGGTGTGATCGGAATATGAGGGTCCCTAGGAATGAGAAGATAAAGGCTAAGGTGATATTAAGTACTGCAGGTGTCATTTTTGGTAATTATGATATTTATCATAATCTAATGAGTCGAAATCATTAATTTTAATTAAACTAATTACCAGTTATTCTGTTCATTCCAGGCCTTTTTGTGTTCATTCGTAGGCTAGGCCTAGGGCTAGGATTGTAATTAGGATAAATGCTATGATGGTAGGTAAGTTTATATTGGGGTATTGTATAGCTCATGGGAGTGGAAGGAGGAGGGCGATTTCGAGGTCAAATAGTAGGAAGGTGATAGCAACTAGGAAAAATTTCATTGAGAAAGGCAGTCGGGCTGAGCTTATTGGGTCAAATCCGCATTCGTATGGGTTAGCTTTTTCTGTATACGTGTTTAAGTGGGGTAATCAGAAAGCCACGGAGATTAGGACTATGGACAGGGTAATGTTGATTAATAAGACAAGTATTATGTTGATTACTTTCTTCTAGGGTCCTACTAGAACTAACTGATTGGAAGTCAGATGTACTGATTATACTAAGAAAGTAAGATCCTCATCAATAGATGGATACATATAGGAATAGTCAGACTACGTCTACGAAGTGTCAGTATCATGCTGCTGCTTCAAAGCCGAAATGATGTTTTGATGTAAAGTGGAATTTTAGTTGTCGAAGAAGACAGATGATTAAGAAGGTGGAACCAATAATTACGTGTAGGCCATGGAAGCCTGTTGCTATAAAGAATGTGGAACCATAGATGCCGTCTGAGATAGAGAAAGAGGTTTCGAAGTATTCTGAGGCTTGTAAGATAGTGAAGTAGACCCCTAGTAGGATAGTAATAAATAGGGCTTGGTTTATGTTGTTGCGTTTACCTTCTATTAGGCTATGGTGGGCTCAGGTGATGGAGACCCCCGACGCTAGAAGGACAGATGTGTTTAGAAGGGGGACTTCTAGTGGGTTAAGGGGTGTGATTCCTGTTGGTGGTCAACATCCTCCTAGGTCATGCGTTGGAACTAGGCTTGAGTGGTAGAAGGCTCAGAAGAACCCGGCAAAGAAAAAGACTTCAGAGACGATAAATAAGATTATTCCGTAGCGTAGGCCTTTTTGTACGACGGGGGTGTGATGGCCTTGGTAGGTTCCTTCTCGGATTACATCGCGTCATCATTGGTATATGGTTAGAGTATTAGTTAGTAGGCCTAGTGAGAGTAGGATAGTTGAGTTGTAGTGAAATCACATTACTAAGCCCGAAGTTAGCAGTAGGGCGGAGAGGGCTCCTGTGAGGGGTCATGGGCTTGGGTTGACTATGTGAAATGCGTGTGTTTGG